ATTAATTGCGACTTCCTCAGTGTTAGTAATTAGTGTACCCCTTGTATTTGCTTCTCCTGATGGTTGGTCAAATAATAAAAACGTTGTATTTTCCGGTACATCATTATGGATTGGACTAGTCTTTCTGGTAGCTATTCTGAATTCTCTCATTTCTTAAATTTGTTTAGTATTTAGTAGCCCGATACAAAATAAATAAAAAGGCCATTTCTTCGAAAAAATTGGAATTGTGAGACGCATTAAAATGCAATTTGCGTTCCGAATTGCTACCTCTTCTCTTTCATTATTATGAAATTCCATTGCCATTAGAATATTGATTGACAGACAATTAAAAAAAAGAAAACTCTAATATAATAGAAAATGAAACGGTCGACCCAGACATAGACGGTCGACCCAGGCGGATATACCCTATAAAATATATCCCGTAGCGAGCGTAGTTCAATGGTAAAACATCTCCTTGCCAAGGAGAAGATACGGGTTCGATTCCCGCCGCTCGCCAGCTTAATTTAGTAAGGTACTATGATAAAAAATTTAGTCTAGTTGACTACTTAACTACTTATATTAAATTAAGTAGGTGTTAGTCTAGTACCGTATCCCTTACTATCTTACCCTTCTTTTGCACCCCACTCAAAAAAAGGGGCTCCGGAGGCGGGAATCGAACTCGCCAACAGGGCTCCCTAAATTGGGGATTCACCGAGACAAACAACTGGCAAACTCCTTTTAAAGGGAAGGGAGGTAGACTGTGCCTTTCTTTCATTTCTTTTTTCTTTTCTGCAGGGTAGGAAGGAGCCTTGAGAGTTCTTCTTGTAGGGGCAAGTGACTTCGCAAACTGCTCCATTTGGCCCTTTAGGGCCGGGAACTAATGAATAAAAAAGGGTTGGATACCGCCCAGCCCTCTACTCTATACAAATAGAATAGTCCTTTTATACAGACTGCTAAGTGCGGAGACGGGAATCGAACCCGTGACCTCAAGGTTATGAGCCTCGTGAGCTACCAAACTGCTCTACTCCGCTCTGGAGGGACGGAAACTGGTGGACGAAAAAGGTTGAATACAGGACTCTACCATGTCTAGACAAATAGAATAGTCCTTTTATACAGAATGGAGCGGGTAGCGGGAATCGAACCCGCATCGTTAGCTTGGAAGGCTAGGGGTTATAGTCGACGTTGGTTGATTAGTTTTAACGTCTCTAATTCAAAACCGAACATGAAATTTTGATTTCATTCGGCTCCTTTATGGATATTCTCACCACTTAACATCTATGTCAGCTTTTCTATCTGAATGGAACCAAAGCTCTCCGCTTTCTAGATGATCCCTATAGAGTAGGAGATAGAAATTCTACTAAATCTATCTAATCTACTTACTTCGTTCCCTAATTTCATTCAAGAGATCCTGAGGAAAAGAATTAGGTTTCCACCGAGCTGAAACAATATGCTGATGGTTCTAGTAAACCAAAACTACCGTTTTTTAGCTATTTGGCTTCCATTTCCTTTTTTAACAAAAGAAGATTTAGTTACGATTGGAAATAAACTTTTTTGTATCTTCATCCATAGATCCTTTACTCATATTTTAAAAATTGGAATACTTAATCCAATGCAAAATTATGCTTCGCGACTCTGTACTCATAATCCAATTTGTATTTTGGATGCAATTTCAATTAGTTTTTGGGTACAAATCGCGAGAATGTATATTCTTCCTCAATATGCTATTGAGAGGAAAAGGATTAAATCCTTTATAAGAACTAAAGTTTTCATCGGAATATAAAAAACTTAAGGACGCCTTAAGTATATCATTTCAAATTCAGTTATTAATAGAACGAATCACACTTTTACCACTAAACTATACCCGCTACATGTAGATTATGATACCAACGCTACCCTTTGTCAAGGGTAGCCATTCGAGAAGGAGGCTAATTCCCCCTTATTGAATCAAATGGAGAAGGTTCATGACAGTGAGCTGTTGGTACTTCGATCGCGGGCCTTTACTTTAGCTTTAGGGTTTAGATAGCCCCTCTGGGATGTAAAATATATCTCTTCTCACCATCCCCATAGTGTATGAGACAAATGTATGCATTTCGATTAGGTTCGTATTCTACGGTTACGACTACAATGATCATTATTTGTTTTGCGAGGACGTAAGTGTGCCAGACTGCTCTAAGGAATAGTTTGATTATTCCTACAATATACACTAGGAGATATAGGGAGCAGCACTGCCCCCATAAATCCCTTTCTTCCTTTTCTTTTTTGTTCAATTCTGAACAAAGAAATTGGGGAAGATGTTTTCTTTCTTCCCCCACTTATCATGAAGTCCGAGCCCTAGAGAAAGAGTGAGATGCATTTTAAAAATTCATCATAGACTTTCCCTATGGCTTGAGAGAAGCAAGAAACAAAGAGTCGTAACTTAAACGGAGAAGCGGACAGGACCCGACGGATTTACCTGATGTAAAGAAGATCCTAAATGTCTCTGGTTAGTCGATCCTCTCCATTTACCAATTTCTTCTCCTCTTTTCCACTCAATTCTAGTTTATTAGATTCTTGTTTAAAAGAATCAAAGAAGATGAATAGAACTAAGAACACATAAAAAAGAGCATAGAGGACCAAGACCATTACCAAATGTTCCTCCCAAGAATCATATTGGGTATCTGTTCCCTTCCTTTTCCCGCTAGGATCGGGAATCTTATATTTTCCATATCCATATACCATCGAACCTTTAGGGTTCCAGAATCCTCCTTTTTTCCTAATCTTCGGAAACAGAAAACCCATAGCCAGGAGGAGTTAGGTATGTAGGGTATGGTTTATTATTTTTTGTTGGGCAGGCAGTAGAATAATTTTTATACTCTGCAGTATAAATTCGACTGCCCACTTTTTACAAGCAAATTGTTGCTAAAACTCCAACATAGTTTGTTCAAAATGCACCAACCGGAATCCCTTGAGAATATTCAAGTACCCCCCTTCCTTGGAAGGGGTACCTGTTAAAAATCGCTTCAACAAATCCGTCCAAAACTTTTTAAGAAAAATTGAAAAGTTTTGAACTCGAAGGTTTTTCTAAGAGATGCCTGTTAAAAATAGTTTCAATTTCTCACCAAAACAGACAAGAAGTATATCACTGAAAATTAATACCCAACCATATGGGTATATGAAGAGCGCGAATTCCTTTATACCCTACCCAATTAGAATTAGAAGAAATAAAACATAAATGGAGAAAGTTCTCATCATAAGATCAGCCAATAGAAGAAAAAAGTCCCTAATTCTGCAGAACGTTCTGAGCACGTGAAAAGTCAATAGCCTAAAGATAAAAAAAAACAAAGTCTACCGTTTTTTTAACAGCAGCTCTTATTGCCCCTTTGGCCTTTTTTTTTTTGCCCATTGTTGTATCCGATTCAACAATTGATACATATTTGTTCTCCTCTTCTAAAAAATAGAACTTCTGGGCTTTGGTTTGGTGAGTCGTCCGAGATCATGTTTACATACCTATGAACTTACCCTCTTCAAGTATATCGGATACTAATAATAATTTTTTATTGTGTCAACTCTCTCTTCACGTATTTTATTATATGTATTTTTTTATATAAAAAAAGAAAAAAACCTCTACTTTGTGCAAGTGATAAGAGAGAATATGAAAGATTTTCTTATTTTTCTTGATTTTCTCAAGATTTTGAACTCTCAAGATTTTGAACCTCGCCATGAATAAACTTCTATATCTCGATATATACATATATAATCTCTACATATATCTCTATATATACATATATTATGTACATTATGCAGTAGACTCATAATGAGAAATCAAAGTGGCTAATTTTTGAATTGAATAAAAAGCCCTTTTAACTCAGTGGTAGAGTAATGCCATGGTAAGGCATAAGTCATCGGTTCAAATCCGATAAAGGGCTTTTTATTTGGTGGTAGAGTAATGCCATGGTAAGACGTAAGTCATCGGTTCGAATCCGATAAAGTACTTTTCTACTAAATTTATTATTTATTCACTTTTTTTTCTTTGTTTTTGAAAATTTCTCTATTTTTTCTTGAATTTTATGGCTTAGTGTGGGATGCATGCATTTTTGGTCTGAACGCTAAACGAAGCACGGGGTGGAAATTACAAAAAAGAAATCAAATTGGACTCTTTTTCCTGTTAGATCAATCAAATCACTACCTGTACTGAACTAATCTAGAATCCCTTTTATTAATCTATTCTTATTCTATACCCTTTAAATGAATTTCCCTAAAAAGTAGGGAATGATCCGTGAATTAACCTAACCATCAACTAAAAAAAATCCTATGAAAGCATAACAGAAAAGTAGGAAAGACTCTTTGCTTTGGATCTAGTTATACTCTTCGAGTATATTGACAATTCCAAAAAACTGCTCATACTATCATTATAGTATAATGACGAGCGGTTGTATATGGCCCTATCGTCTAGTGAAGTGATGCCCCTATCGTCTAGTGGTTCAGGACATCTCTCTTTCAAGGAGGCAGCGGGGATTCGACTTCCCCTGGGGGTAGGGAGTATTATGAAAGGAGGTTAATCATAGATTCTAAAAAACCCTAGAATAAATTCTTCCTGGGTCGATGCCCGAGCGGTTAATGGGGACGGACTGTAAATTCGTTGACGATATGTCTACGCTGGTTCAAATCCAGCTCGGCCCAAAAATCTAGGGCTTCGTGAATATGAACTAAATCCATTTGTTTTTCTTCCATAAAATAAAATGTCTGATCCATAGAAATAAAGGATAAAGCGAAAGGGGGAAATTTCTTTCTAATCCATATCTCTCTCATTCCTTTTTTACAAACAAAAGAGTTTTTCTTATTGAAATGAAAGGTGGATTATCATCCATTTTTAGCGATAAAAAATCGCGACATACTAGTTATGTCACTCTCACTATACCCACATATGATATGTGGGTATGTAGTATATGATTCGTCTATTTCTTAGAGTACGACAGGCGAATCGAATCTTCTTATGGTTCTATTTAAGAATAGGTATGCCATACACCCCGCGGGGATTGTAGTTCAATTGGTCAGAGCACCGCCCTGTCAAGGCGGAAGCTGCGGGTTCGAGCCCCGTCAGTCCCGAACTAGGGTTCAATGAATGGAGAAATTCATCTTTCCTTTTTCCATGAAAAAGGGGGGGCAGGAGAGAAGATCAAATACCTATGGGGCACCCTTATTTCACTTTTTTTATTTCGCATTTCTCATTAAAGAGGGAGGGGAGGCCTATAGGAATTTTTTTTTTTCACTACTCCCGGTTGATAAGGAAAGACATACATATCATACTTGGATTAGTATAATTTAGGATATTACTCTATCCTTATGATGATACCATCCTCATCTTAACTTCCTATTCGACTCTTATGGAATAGAGTACCGGTATTTTACCGAAATCCATACATAAATCGTATTCGTTTTTTCTTAGACATAGACAGTGAATTTAATTGAATATAATTAGTACTTTACTTTTTGGATTAAACCAGGCCCCCTCCATTTTGTAGTTCCAACTTTGTTTGTGTATGTTCAATGACTAATTGGAAAGAATCTATCTCATTTTCATTCCATTTGCGGACTCCTTATTTTATGGATCTGTTCTCATCTTTAGACCCCAAAAGTGGATATTGATAGTAACTTAATAAAATAAAAGAAAAACCAAGCAAAGCAAACGCCCTTTTTCCTAAATTAATTAAAATATTCGATTTTTTTTTATTTAAGCCCTCTTTTCTCCATCTCACTTCTACTTCTACTGCTTATTTGGATGTCTATGTGACCCATAGAAAGTCGGTCATATAATACATACATACATAATTGTATGTATAACTATAAGAAAAAGGAAGGGAAATTGGATAAGATAAGAAAGATCGTGGGTTATAGATATAGAAAAGAAAAAGTGGATCTTCCTATGTTATACTATTCCACTCTCAACCATGAATTGATTTGATAGATCCGATATTCATAATATTGAATTGATTCAGTATTATCAGAATGCAAGTCCTCCCCTTGAATTTACAGGATACCCCTTTTTCCTCTCCATGGGATTACATCCCGAGTTATTGTGAAAAAAATAAAGAGGTTATGGAAGTCAATATTCTCGCATTTATTGCTACTGCACTGTTTATTCTAGTTCCTACTGCCTTTTTACTTATTATTTATGTAAAAACAGTCAGCCAAAATGATTAATTGGAATTCCAATTAATCATTGAAGAAATGAAAAAGGGATTAAATAAAATAAAAATCCAAGTCTTAAATGAAAGGATCTGGTTGGAATCATAAAGTGTGGTAGAAAGAACTACATATAGTTTTTTCTACGACACTTTAGAGTCTTTCTACTTTCTATTATATTATCTTGAATCTACATAGAATAGATTAGTAGATTGAAATAGTAGTCTAATTCAATTTCTTTTTTCACTGCATCCACTTAATTTCAATCAAGTCAAAATAAAAAAATCGAAGACAATTCTTCACGAAAGAATCCATGGAGGGAGAGAAAAATAATATGAGAATAGACTATAGTAAAAAGTAAAAGAAAAAAGTAAAAGGAAAAAACCAGCGAATCTTTCATGCTTAAACATGCGGCGAGATGCTTCAAAAGAGCATAAAAATTATTCTAAGAATAAGAAAAGAATATAAAACAAATGGAAAGTGTGCGATATGTTGTGAATAGCTCCGTGGAAGAAAGTCTAATTTTCTTATGTATAGAACTTTTTTAACCATTCGTCACTTCTAGTAGAAATTTTGAATTGCTGTAATCGCTCTTTCTATTTCTATATAGTAGAATAGAACGACTCTTTCTTACAAGAGTTTCTTACAGGTACAGGAGTGAAACAAAACTAAAGAAAGAGAGAAAGAATAAAGTTTGGCAAAATGATTAATGCAAAACGATCAATTAAAGAAAAAAGTTGATACAACAATTCGACTACTCAATCAATTAGTAGTATCCCTAGAGTCCACTCCTCCCCCATACTACTAGTGAAAGAGAAAATGTAAAGACTACCATTAAAGCAGCCCAAGCGAGACTTACTATATCCATGTAAATTATGTCTCCTATTTCTATGAAGGAATTATTCTACTATTGATCAATAATCATAGTGGAATCAAGGGTACAGAGTCAAAAAGGGATTCTGCCCTAACGCTATGGATGAATCAGTTCAAGGAATTTACTCCTAACAAATTCTTATAGGATTTCTGGTAGAATTGGAGAGCATTAAGTATAAATACGATACATAGCCCTTTTCCTTAAAAAAGAGTACGGGGATGATGTCCTGAATAGAAGACGCGGGAATAGGAAGATTTTTTCTTCCTTTTGTTACCCTTTTTTTATAAGCAAAGGACGTCAGAATATACCATAAAATTAGGATAGATAAATATTTATTGGATACCTACCTTGCCTATGTTTATTTTTAACCTAAACCCTACAGCCCTTCTATCATTCTATGAAAGAATGAGGAGACTTTATCCACAACTCCGAAATTGATTTTTGATCAGCCTATTCAATCTGATTCTCGACAGAATCAGTAGCCCTTACTTTAGTGTATGTAGGTAGCATAAGATGTATGATAAATAAAATGTATGATAATTAGGAAGTCTTGATATTCCTTCGTGGAGTCCCTTCTTCAATCTTAGATTGAAAAAAAAAGAATGCCCCTTAGGGGCCCTTTGGATATCAAGATTTCTGACATCTTAGCCTTGTAATTTTTAATTCTCGAATCGAATCAATTAAGAATCAATTAAAATTAATAAAAGAATAAGGAAACGCAACCTCATCCTTATTGGTAGCCGTTTGGGCCACTACCGACAAAACAAACCCTAGTTTGAGGATAGAACTATGGATTCTCAAAATCCAGTATCGCCAGGCCTAGTTACTCTCTTGCCCCAACTTATGCAGGGTACGAATTTGTTGAGTTCGATCAGTACTATAAGCCTAAGTATTTTATTGATCAGGCGGCACCCAGATTTGAACTGGGGATAAAGGATTTGCAGTCCCCTGCCTTACCGCTTGGCCATGCCGCCAAAAAATCCGATCTAAAATAGAGAAAAGAGCAAGTATTCATCCAGGTTTTCTTACTAAAACCTCCTTTCTTTTATCTTGAATCTAATTCTACTTACTTTTTTCCAATCTTTTTCAAAAAATCTATTCCTGCTTTTTTTGAATCCAGTTTCGATTATTCTCCTCGATGGATTCTATCTTAAAACAAACATTGCTAACACTAGAAAACTTCCCTTTTCTTTCTATTGAGATGAAAAAAGAGAAAAAGTGGATTTCCAGTCACAGGCTGCAAAATTCAGAACAAATTGGAACCATTAACTAGAATTCTATTTTTTTTTTTAATTGCAGTAGTGAACGACTCTTAAATCGGTATTCTCTCCCCCCTTCCTTTTAATGGCATAATAAAATAGAATGGATTTATGCCTAATCCGTGTATAGGTAAACTACAGGTCCGAACAGCATTATTATCCATAACAGCATTATTATCCATGGATCCCCCTTATGTACATATCTCTATGGGGAATCGTGCTTTAATTTTTCATTGCATTAAATATCTTGAATAAAAAAAAGAAATTTGGTCTGATATAGAGTATGACCTGACCATCTTGGCCCACCCAAGTGAAATTACGATAAAAGCAGGGATATGTGGAGAGGTGGATAACTAGATTGGCATGTACTTAAAAAAAGGACTTACTTTATTTTAGGATTCTACAATGAAATCCTATATTTTCTAGCAATTCTACTACTACGAAACAAAAAAGAACCCTCAAATTCTTATTCTTTTTTGAAATTAAACTAAGCGTGCTATTCTAAATCGAACTAAAGTCAAATTTTCTAGTGCTTATAAATTATTATATTATGGCTTTATCCCATTCATAGAAAGGAGATAAAATGTTCATAGAAAGGAGATAAAATGAGAAATCTTTGCCATCCAATCTGATTAGTATCATAAAGTGTAAGTGGCAGAATTTTTTTCTAGGAATGTTTTATCAATTCATTTTCATTCGATTTGTACCCCTGGCAAATTCGAACTTTCGTCGAAATTGTCTCTATTCATATGTATGAAATACATATATGAAATATGTATGTGGAGTTCCCTAGAATTTCATGTGATTCAGTAAACAGAATATGGATTCCATAATTGCTAGATCGATCCATAGGGATTGATGAAGAGTGAGCTGATAATGGAATTTTTCTTCGATAAACAGGAAACTTAAGATTAAGATGCTCCGGAATGGAAATGAGGGAATGTCCACAATACCCGGATTTAGTCAGATCCAATTCGAGGGATTTTGTAGGTTCATTAATCAAGGCTTGGCAGAAGAACTTGAGAAGTTTCCAACAATTAAAGATCCAGATCACGAAATTGCATTTCAATTATTTGCGAAAGGATATCAATTGCTAGAACCCTCGATAAAAGAAAGGGATGCTGTGTATGAATCACTCACCTATTCTTCCGAATTATATGTATCTGCGAGATTAATTTTTGGTTTCGATGTGCAAAAGCAAACCATTTCTATTGGAAACATTCCTATAATGAATTCCTTAGGAACCTTTATAATAAATGGAATATACCGAATTGTGATCAATCAAATATTGCTAAGTCCTGGTATTTACTACCGCTCGGAATTAGACCATAAGGGAATTTCTATCTACACTGGGACTATAATATCAGATTGGGGAGGAAGATCGGAATTAGCAATTGATAAAAAAGAAAGGATATGGGCTCGCGTGAGTAGAAAACAAAAGATATCTATTCTAGTTCTATCATCAGCTATGGGTTCGAATCTAAAAGAAATTCTAGATAATGTTTCCTACCCTGAAATTTTCTTATCTTTCCCGAATGCTAAGGAGAAGAAGAGGATTGAGTCAAAAGAAAAAGCTATTTTGGAGTTTTATCAACAATTTGCTTGTGTAGGTGGGGACCTGGTATTTTCGGAGTCCTTATGTGAGGAATTACAAAAGAAATTTTTTCAACAAAAATGTGAATTAGGAAGGATTGGTCGACGAAATATGAATCGGAGACTGAATCTTGATATACCTCAGAACAATACATTCTTGTTACCACGAGATGTATTGGCCGCTACGGATCATTTGATTGGAATGAAATTTGGAACGGGTATACTTGACGATGACGATATGAATCACTTGAAAAATAAACGTATTCGTTCGGTTGCGGATCTGTTACAAGATCAATTCGGACTGGCTCTTGGTCGTTTACAACATGCGGTTCAAAAAACTATCCGTAGAGTATTCATACGTCAATCGAAACCGACTCCACAAACTTTGGTAACTCCAACTTCAACTTCGATTTTATTAATAACTACTTATGAGACCTTTTTTGGCACATACCCCTTATCTCAAGTTTTTGATCAAACCAATCCATTGACACAAACTGTTCATGGGCGAAAAGTGAGTTGTTTGGGTCCTGGAGGATTGACGGGGAGAACTGCAAGTTTTCGGAGCCGAGATATTCATCCGAGTCACTATGGGCGTATTTGTCCAATTGACACGTCCGAAGGAATCAATGTTGGACTTACTGGATCCTTAGCTATTCATGCGAGAATTGACCACTGGTGGGGGTCCATAGAGAGTCCCTTTTATGAAATATCTGAGAAAGCAAAAGAAAAAAAAGAGAGACAGGTGGTTTATTTATCACCAAATAGAGATGAATATTATATGATAGCAGCAGGAAATTCTTTGTCCTTGAATCAGGGTATTCAGGAAGAACAGGTTGTTCCAGCTAGATACCGTCAAGAATTCCTGACTATTGCATGGGAACAGATTCATGTTAGAAGTATTTTTCCTTTCCAATATTTTTCTATTGGAGGTTCTCTCATTCCTTTTATTGAGCATAATGATGCGAATCGGGCTTTAATGAGTTCTAATATGCAGCGCCAAGCAGTTCCGCTTTCTCGGTCCGAGAAGTGCATTGTTGGAACTGGATTGGAACGCCAAACAGCTCTAGATTCGAGGGTTTCCGTTATAGCCGAACGCGAGGGAAAGATCATTTCTACTGATAGTCACAAGATCCTTTTATCAAGTAGTGGGAAGACTATAAGTATTCCTTTAGTTACCCATCGGCGCTCTAACAAAAATACTTGTATGCACCAAAAACCTCGGGTTCTGCGGGGTAAATCCATTAAAAAAGGACAAATTTTAGCGGAGGGAGCTGCTACAGTTGGTGGGGAACTTGCTTTAGGAAAAAACGTATTAGTAGCTTATATGCCATGGGAAGGTTACAATTTTGAAGACGCAGTACTAATTAGCGAACGTTTGGTATATGAGGATATTTATACTTCTTTTCACATCCGAAAATATGAAATTCAGACGGATACGACAAGCCAAGGCTCCGCTGAAAAAATTACTAAAGAAATACCACATCTAGAAGAACATTTACTCCGCAATTTGGACAGAAATGGAGTTGTTAGGTTGGGATCCTGGGTAGAAACTGGCGATATTTTAGTAGGTAAATTAACGCCTCAGATAGCGAGCGAATCGTCGTATATCGCGGAAGCTGGGTTATTACGGGCCATATTTGGCCTTGAGGTATCCACTTCAAAAGAAACTTCTCTCAAACTACCTATAGGTGGAAGAGGGCGCGTTATCGATGTGAAATGGATCCAGAGGGACCCCCTAGACATAATGGTTCGTGTATATATTTTACAGAAACGCGAAATCAAAGTTGGGGATAAAGTAGCCGGAAGACACGGGAATAAGGGGATCATTTCCAAAATTTTGCCCAGGCAAGATATGCCCTATTTGCAAGATGGAACACCTGTTGATATGGTCTTCAATCCCTTAGGAGTACCCTCACGAATGAATGTGGGACAAATATTTGAAAGCTCGCTCGGATTAGCCGGGGATCTGCTAAAGAAACATTATAGAATAGCACCCTTTGATGAGAGATATGAGCAAGAGGCTTCAAGAAAACTTGTGTTTTCAGAATTATATGAAGCCAGTAAACAAACAAAAAATCCATGGGTATTTGAACCCGAGTACCCGGGAAAAAGCAGAATATTTGATGGAAGAACAGGAGACCCCTTCGAACAACCTGTTCTAATAGGGAAGTCCTATATCTTAAAATTAATTCATCAAGTTGATGAGAAAATCCATGGACGTTCTACTGGGCCCTACTCACTTGTTACACAACAACCCGTTAGAGGAAGAGCCAAGCAAGGGGGACAACGAGTAGGAGAAATGGAAGTTTGGGCTTTAGAAGGATTTGGTGTTGCTCATATTTTACAAGAGATACTTACTTATAAATCTGATCATCTTATAGCTCGCCAAGAAATACTTAATGCTACGATCTGGGGAAAAAGAGTACCTAATCACGAGTATCCTCCAGAATCTTTTCGAGTGCTCGTTCGAGAACTACGATCTTTGGCTCTAGAACTGAATCATTTCCTTGTATCTGAGAAGAACTTCCAGGTTAATAGGGAGGAAGTTTGATCGGAATAAATATAAATTCTTTTCTTATTTATGATTGACCAATATAAACATCAACAACTTCAAATTGGACTCGTTTCCCCTCAACAAATAAAGGCTTGGGCTAACAAAAACCTACCTAATGGGGAAGTCGTTGGCGAAGTCACAAGGCCCTCTACTTTTCATTATAAAACCGATAAACCAGAAAAAGATGGATTGTTTTGCGAAAGAATCTTTGGACCCATAAAAAGCGGAATTTGTGCTTGTGGAAATTCTCGAGCGAGCGGAGCTGAAAACGAAGAGGAAAGATTTTGCCAAAAATGCGGGGTAGAATTTGTTGATTCTCGGATACGAAGATATCAAATGGGATACATCAAACTCGCATGTCCCGCGACTCATGTGTGGTATTTGAAAGGTCTTCCTAGTTATATCGCGAACCTTTTAGATAAACCCCTTAAGAAATTGGAGGGCCTAGTATACGGCGATTTCTCTTTTGCTAGGCCCAGCGCTAAAAAACCTACTTTCTTACGATTACGAGGTTTATTCGAAGATGAAATTGCATCCTGTAACCACAGCATTTCTCCCTTTTTTTCTACCCCAGGCTTTGCAACATTTCGAAATCGGGAAATTGCGACAGGAGCAGGTGCTATTAGAGAACAATTAGCAGATTTGGATTTGCGAATTATTATAGAGAATTCCTTGGTCGAATGGAAGGAATTAGAAGACGAGGGGTATAGTGGAGATGAATGGGAAGATAGAAAAAGACGAATAAGAAAAGTTTTTTTGATTAGACGCATGCAATTGGCGAAACATTTTATTCAAACAAATGTAGAACCAGAATGGATGGTTTTGTGCTTATTACCAGTTCTTCCTCCCGAATTGAGACCCATTGTTTATAGGTCTGGGGATAAAGTAGTGACTTCGGATATTAATGAACTTTATAAGAGAGTTATTCGTCGGAACAACAACCTTGCCTATCTATTAAAAAGAAGTGAATTAGCGCCAGCAGATTTAGTAATGTGCCAGGAAAAATTGGTACAAGAAGCCGTGGATACACTTCTTGATAGTGGGTCCCGCGGGCAACCAACGAGGGATGGTCACAATAAAGTATACAAATCACTTTCAGATGTAATTGAAGGTAAAGAGGGAAGGTTTCGCGAGACTCTGCTTGGAAAACGGGTCGATTACTCGGGGCGTTCTGTCATTGTTGTGGGTCCTTCGCTTTCATTACATCAATGTGGATTACCTCTAGAGATAGCAATAAAGCTTTTTCAGCTATTTGTAATTCGCGATTTAATCACGAAACGCGCTACTTCTAATGTCAGGATTGCTAAAAGGAAAATTTGGGAAAAGGAACCCATTGTATGGGAAATACTTCAAGAAGTTATGCGGGGACATCCTGTACTGTTGAATAGAGCACCTACCCTGCATAGATTAGGCATACAGGCCTTCCAACCTACTTTAGTGGAGGGGCGTACTATTTGTTTACACCCATTAGTGTGTAAGGGTTTCAATGCGGACTTTGATGGGGATCAAATGGCTGTTCATCTACCTTTATCCTTGGAAGCTCAGGCGGAAGCCCGTTTACTTATGTTTTCTCATATGAATCTCCTATCTCCCGCTATTGGGGATCCTATTTGCGTACCGACCCAAGACATGCTTATCGGACTTTATGTATTAACGATTGGAAACCGTCGGGGTATTTGTGCAAATAGATATAATAGTTGCGCAAACTACCCAAATCAAAAAGTAAATTACAATAATAATAATTATAAGTATACAAAAGATAAAGAACCCCATTTTTCTAATTCCTATGATGCACTGGGAGCTTATAGACAGAAACGAATCAGTTTAGACAGTCCCTTGTGGCTCCGATGGAAACTAGATCAACGCGTCATTGGGTCAAGAGAAGTTCCGATTGAAGTTCAATATGAATCTTTGGGGACTTATCATGAGATTTATGCCCACTATCTAATAGTGGGAAATAGAAAAAAAGAAATCCGTTCTATATACATTCGAAGCACTCTTGGTCATATTTCTTTTTATAGAGAAATAGAGGAAGCCATACAAGGATTTAGTCAGGCCTATTCATACACTATCTAAACAAGGAAGTTAGATTCGGCGATGCCCCTCCCTTTCGGGGGGCATTCCGATTTCGCTAGTATCATCATTTTTGCCGCGCGAATCCAGATTGAGATTAAGGAAAGGAAGTTAATTAAATTTTCGAATCACTGACTCAGGCCCATTGTCGAATCCTACTCAGCAATTGTCGAATCCTACTCAGCCGAAAAAGGGGGTACTTATGTATGGCGGAACGGGCCAATCTGGTCTTTCATAATAAAGAGATAGACGGAACTGCTATGAAACGACTTATTAGCAGATTAATAGATCATTTCGGAATGGGATATACATCCCATATACTGGATCAAATAAAGACTCTGGGCTTTCATCAAGCCACTACTACATCGATTTCATTAGGAATCGAGGATCTTTTAACAATACCATCTAAGGGATGGTTAGTGCAAGACGCGGAACAACAGAGTTTTCTTTTGGAGAAACACTATTATTATGGGGCTGTACACGCGGTAGAAAAATTACGCCAATCCGTTGAGATATGGTATGCTACAAGTGAATATTTGAAACAAGAAATGAATTCGAATTTTCGGATAACGGATCCTTCTAATCCAGTCTATCTAATGTCTTTTTCAGGAGCCAGAGGAAATGCATCTCAGGTACACCAATTAGTAGGTATGAGAGGATTAATGGCGGATCCTCAAGGACAAATGATTGATTTACCTATTCAAAGCAATTTACGCGAGGGACTTTCTTTGACAGAATATATAATTTCCTGCTACGGAGCCCGCAAAGGGGTTGTAGATACTGCTGTACGAACAGCGGATGCTGGATATCTTACACGTAGACTTGTTGAAGTAGTTCAACATATTATTGTGCGTAGAAGAGATTGTGGTACTATCCAAGGTATTTCTTTGAGTCCTCAAAATGGGATGACGGAAAAACTTTTTGTCCAAACACTAATTGGTCGTGTATTAGCAGACGATATATATATTGGTTCACGATGCATTGCCGCTCGAAATCAAGATATTGGAATTGGATTAGTCAATCGATTCATAACTGCCTTTCGAGCACAACCATTTCGAGCACAACCAATATATATTAGAACCCCCTTTACTTGCCGGAGCACATCTTGGATCTGTCAATTATGTTATGGTCGGAGTCCCACTCATGGCGATCTGGTCGAATTGGGGGAAGCCGTAGGTATTATTGCAGGTCAATCAATTGGGGAGCCAGGGACTCAACTAACATTAAGAACTTTTCATACTGGCGGAGTATTCACAGGGGGTACTGCCGACCTTGTACGATCCCCTTCGAATGGAAAAATCCAATTCAATGAAGATTTGGTTCACCCCACACGTACCCGTCATGGGCAGCCTGCTTTTCTATGTTATATAGACTTGCATGTAACTATTCAGAGTCAGGATATTCTATATAGTGTGAATATTCCCTCAAAAAGCTTGATTCTAGTGCAAAATGATCAGTATGTAGAATCCGAACAAGTAATTGCGGAGATTCGTGCCGGAACGTCCACTTTGCATTTTAAAGAAAAAGTACAAAAGCATATTTATTCCGAATCAGACGGGGAAATGCACTGGAGTACTGATGTTTACCATGCGCCCGAATATCAATATGGTAATCTTCGTCGATTACCAAAAACAAGCCATTTATGGATATTGTCAGTAAGTATGTGCAGATCCAGTATAGCGTCTTTTTCGCTCCACAAGGATCAAGATCAAATGAATACTTATTCTTTTTCTGTTGACGGAAGATATCTCTTTGACCTCTCAATGGCTAATGATCAAGTAAGACATAGACTGTTGGATACTTTTGGTAAAAAAGATAGGGAAATTCTTGATTATTCAACGCCGGATCGAATCATGTCCAATGGCCATTGGAATTTTGTCTATCCTTCTATTCTTCAAGATAATTCGGATTTGTTGGCGAAAAAGCGAAGAAATGGGTTCGTCATTCCATTACAATATCATCAAGAACAAGAGAAAGAACTAATATCCTGTTTGGGGATTTCGATTGAAATACCCTTTATGGGTGTTTTACGTAGAAATACTATTTTTGCTTATTTTGACGATCCACGATACAGAAAAGATAAAAAGGGTTCAGGAATTGTTAAATTTAGATATAGGACCCTAGAGGACGAATATAGGACTCGAGAGGAAGACTCAGAGGACGAATATGGGAGCCCAGAGAACGAATATAGGACCCGAGAGGAAGAATATGAAACCCTAGAAGACGAATATAGGACTCGAGAGGACGAATATGAAACCCTAGAAGATGAATATGGGATCCTAGAGGACGAATATGAAGCCCTAGAAGACGAATATGGGATCCTAGAGGATGAATATAGGACTGGAGAGAAAGACTCAGAAGACGAATATGGGAGCCCAGAGAACGAATATAGAACCCGAGAGGACGAATATGGAACTCTAGAGGAAGACTCAGAGGACGAATATGGGAGCCCGGAGGAAGGCTCAGAGGACGAATATGGGACTTTAGAGGAAGACTCAGAAGAAGACTCAGAGGACGAATACGGGAGCCCAGAGGAAGATTCCATCTTAAAAAAAGAGGGTTTGATTGAGCATCGAGGAACAAAAGAATTTAGTCTAAAATACCAAAAAGAACTAGATCGGTTTTTTTTCATTCTTCAAGAACTGCATATCTTGCCGAGATCCTCATCCCTAAAGGTACTTGATAATAGTATCATTGGAGTGGATACACAACTCACAAAAAATACAAGAAGTCGACTAGGTGGATTGGTCCGAGTGAAGAGAAAAAAAAGCCATACGGAACTCAAAATCTTTTCCGGAGATATGCATTTTCCTGAAGAGGCGGATAAGATATTAGGTGGTAGTTTGATACCACCAGAAAGAGAAAAGAAAGATTCTAAGGAATCAAAAAAAAGGAAAAATTGGGTCTATGTTCAACGGAAAAAAATTCTCAAGAGCAAGGAAAAGTATTTTGTTTCGGTTCGACCTGCAGTCGCATATGAAATGGACGAAGGGAGAAATTTAGCAACACTTTTCCCGCAAGATCTCTTGCAAGAAGAGGATAATTTCCAACTTCGACTTGTCAATTTTATTTCTCATGAAAATAGCAAGTTAACTCAAAGAATTTATCATACGAATAGTCAATTTGTTCGAACTTGCTTAGTAGTGAATTGGGAACAAGAAGAAAAAGAGGAGGCTCGTGCTTCCCTTGTTGAGGTAAGAGCAAATGATCTGATTCGCGATTTCCTAAGAATTGAGTTAGTCAAGTCCACTATTTCGTATACACGAAGAAGGTATGATAGGACAAGTGCAGGACCGATTCCCAATAATAGGTTAGATCGCACCAATTCCTTTTATTCCAAGGCGAAGATTCAATCACTTAGCCAACATCAAGAAGCTATTGGCACCTTGTTGAATCGAAATAAAGAATACCAATCTTTGATGATTTTGTCGGCATCCAACTGTTCTCGAATTGGTTTATTCAAGAATTCGAAATATCCCAATGCGGTAAAAGAATCGAATCCTAGAATTCCTATTCGAGATATTTTTGGGCCCTTAGCCGCTATTGTACCTAGTATATCGAATTTTTCTTCATCTTACTATTTACTAACGCATAATCAGATCCTGTTAAAAAAATATTTGTTCCTTGACAATTTGAAACAAACCCTCCAAGTACTTCAAGGGCTTAAATACTCTTTAATAGATGAAAATCAAAGGATTTCGAATTTCGATAGTAACATCATGTTGGATCCATTCCATTTGAATTGGCACTTTCTCCATCATGATTCTTGGGAGGAGACATCGGCAATAATTCACCTTGGACAATTTATTTGCGAAAATGTATGTCTATTTAAATCGCACATAAAAAAATCTGGTCAAATTTTCATTGTTAATATTGATTCCTTTGTTATAAGAGCAGCTAAGCCTTATTTGGCCACTACAGGAGCAACTGTTCATGGTCATTATGGAGAAATCCTTTACAAAGGAGATAGGTTAGTTACGTTTATATATGAAAAATCGAGATCTAGTGACATAACGCAAGGTCTTCCAAAAGTAGAACAAATCTTTGAAGCGCGTTCAATTGATTCACTATCGCCGAATCTCGAAAGGAGAATTGAGGATTGGAATGAGCGTATACCAAGAATTCTTGGGGTCCCCTGGGGATTCTTGATTGGAGCTGAGCTAACCATAGCCCAAAGTCGTATCTCTTTGGTTAATAAGATCCAAAAGGTTTATCGATCCCAAGGGGTACAGATCCATAATAGACATATAGAGATTATTATACGCCAAGTAACATCAAAAGTGCGGGTTTCCGAAGATGGAATGTCTAATGTTTTTTCACCTGGGGAATTAATCGGACTATTACGAGCAGAACGAGCAGGACGAGCTTTGGATGAATCGGTCTATTATCGGGCAATCTTATTGGGAATAACAAGGGCTTCCCTGAATACCCAAAGTTTCATATCTGAAGCAAGTTTTCAAGAAACTGCTCGAGTTTTAGCAAAAGCTGCCCTACGAGGTCGTATTGATTGGTTGAAAGGCCTGAAAGAAAACGTAGTTCTGGGGGGGATTATACCTGTTGGTACCGGATTCCAAAAATTTGTGCATCATTCCCCACAAGACAAGAACCTTTATTTCGAAATTCAAAAAAAAAATCTATTCGCGTCGGAAATGAGAGATATTTTGTTTCTCCATACAGAATTAGTTTCTTCTGATTCTGATGTAACAAACAATTTCTATGAGACATCAGAACCCCCATTTATACGATTTAAGGATACATAAAGCAGATTTTTTTATTTAAACTAGACTTTTGACCTTAGAACACTAACAGGTCAGATTTTAGATTTTTATTTTATTTTAATAAGTAAAAGAAGTCAGTTAATTCATTAAGGTTACGTTTATACCATGTATCAATAGCCAATTCTCAGTGGAAGGTTACATCGGAACAATTATTATTTATTTCAAGCTATTTCGGCTCTTTCTTAATTTTCAAAAAAAAAAAGAAATAAATTCCGTAATGGAATGGTAGGATGAAAAAAAAAAGAAAAAATCAAAAGGAAGTGTGGAAAAAATGACAAGAAGATATTGGAACATCAATTTGAAAGAGATGATAGAAGCGGGAGTTCATTTTGGTCATGGTATTAAGAAATGGAATCCTAAAATGGCCCCTTACATCTCGGCAAAGCGTAAAGGTACTCATATTACAAATCTCGCTAGAACGGCTCGTTTTTTATCAGAAGCTTGTGATTTAGTTTTTGATGCAGCAAGTCAGGGAAAAAGCTTTTTAATTGTTGGTACCAAAAAAAGAGCAGCGGATTTAGTAGCATCAGCTGCAATAAGGGCTCGTTGTCATTATGTTAATAAAAAGTGGTTCAGTGGTATGTTAACGAATTGGTCGATTACGAAAACTAGACTTTCTCAATTTAGAGACTTAAGAGCAGAAGAAAAGATGGGAAAATTCCACCATCTCCCAAAAAGAGATGTGGCAATCTTGAAGAGAAAATTATCTACCTTGCAAAGATATCTCGGCGGGATCAAATATATGACGAGGTTGCCGGACATTGTGATCGTCCTTGATCAGCAAAAAGAGTATATAGCTCTTCAGGAATGTGCCATTTTGGGGATTCCTACTATTTCTTTAGTCGATACAAATTGTGACCCAGATCTCGCAAATATATCGATTCCAGCCAACGATGACACTATGACTTCAATTCGATTGATTCTTAACAAATTAGTATTTGCAATTTGTGAGGGCCGTTCTCTCTATATAAGAAATCGTTGATTAAGAAGAATAGTTCATTCTTGGGTAACTGCGTAGATTTATGGGATCACTTACTATTCTTTTTTGTTTTGCATAGATAAAAGAAGGGGAATATTGATATATATTAGAGGGTATTGATATATATTATCATCTGATGTGATTTCTTGGTATCCTAAATATAAGATTAATACTTCAAGTTGCTGAGTTGAGAAAGAGATGGTTGAATCAAAAGAATTCCTTTTTTGAAGTTCAATTTTTATCAGAGGACAATATGAATATTATACCATGTTCCGTTAAAACACTCAAGGGGTTTTATGATATATCGGGTGTAGAAGTAGGCCAACACTTCTATTGGCAAATAGGAGGTTTCCAAATTCATGCCCAAGTACTCATCACTTCTTGGGTCGTAATTACTATCTTGCTAGGTTCAGTTATCATAGCTGTTCGGAATCCACAAACCATCCCGACCGACGGTCAGAATTTCTTCGAATATGTGCTTGAGTTTATTCGAGACTTGAGCAAAACTCAGATTGGAGAAGAATATGGTCCCTGGGTTCCCTTTATTGGAACTATGTTCCTTTTTATTTTTGTTTCGAATTGGTCGGGTGCTCTTTTACCTTGGAAAATTATACAGTTACCCCATGGGGAATTAGCAGCACCCACGAATGATATAAATACTACTGTTGCTTTAGCTTTACTCACATCAGCGGCATATTTTTATGCGGGTCTTAGCAAAAAAGGATTGAGTTATTTCGAGAAATATATTAAACCAACTCCAATTCTTTTACCAATTAACATCCTAGAAGATTTCACAAAACCATTATCGCTTAGTTTTCGACTTTTCGGGAATATATTGGCGGATGAATTAGTCGTTGTTGTTCTTGTTTCTTTAGTCCCCTTAGTAGTCCCTATACCGGTCATGTTTCTTGGATTATTTACAAGCGGTATTCAAGCTCTTATTTTTGCAACGTTAGCCGCAGCCTATATAGGTGAATCCATGGAAGGTCATCATTGAATTGACTAGTTTTCAAAATAGTCTTTTTTTTTAGCTTAGCTCAATTCATGCATGGTTCCAGATAATCCGCTTGGTTGGAAAACTAAATAGTTAGAAATGCGTATGAATATACAACCTAGAGTTGTAGGAGAGAGAATAGACTATATTACGGAATTGTCAAAGTATATATGCATTAAGGGGGGCGGAGTCAGGCTAGATCTATATCCTTAATGTCTATAAGTCCAGTCATCTTTTGTGCGGGTTTTTAAGGAATGATTTTAGAATCCGATTCATCAATAGAAAATGAGAAAATACGCAAAATAGAAGAAACAAATGTATATGGGATATTATATATTCCTAAGTTAGATTCATTATCTAATCCGATATATCGAATTCCCTCTATATGGAATTGGATTCCATATCCAGTTCTATGCAGCATATTGTTATCAATTGTATATCTTGATTTAATTCCTATTGGATTTGGATTAGGTCGATTTCAATAGGGGTTCTTCCTCTATTTCGTCTTTTATTATGGATTAGATGATAGGGGAAAAAATAGGAACTCAAGGATATCGAAGAGTAAAGAAAGAAGAATGGAATGAAAGAGTGGTTGGTTGGAAAGAAAGAGAAATAGAATAATGAGAATCATATGGATTTACACAAACCTCTAATGATTAGAAACTAAAAATGAGATCTCGAAGTAGTTCGGACAATTCAGATTATCATTTCAATTTGTACTTTTTAGTTACTTCTCCCCAATAGAGCTTAGAAGTAAGAATTTCTTGGTTGATTGTATCCTTAACCATTTCTTTTTTTTTTGACACGAGGAACTCACCATGAATCCACTAATTGCTGCTGCTTCTGTTATTGCTGCTGGATTGGCCGTAGGGCTTGCTTCTATTGGGCCTGGAGTTGGTCAAGGTACTGCTGCAGGACAAGCTGTAGAAGGTATTGCGAGACAGCCAGAAGCAGAAGGTAAAATACGAGGTACTTTATTGCTTAGTCTAGCTTTTATGGAAGCTTTAACAATTTATGGACTAGTTGTGGCACTAGCGCTTTTATTTGCGAACCCTTTTGTTTAATCCTAAAAAAGAAAATGAGTCCTTTAGATTAGATACTTTTTTCTTTTTTTAGTAAATTGGTATTTGCTTCTGCAATTCCAATTATATCAATACTTTACTCCTATTTATTACTCCTGGAATTACCTATTTATCGGGACAGACAATACCCCACCCCAGGAAGGGCTGATTTGAGGATGATCAATTTAGAGGATATGCTCGCCTTCTTCCTTCCCGTCCTTAGTTTAGGACAGTGGAAAGTCTTTTTCCTTTTATTTTAGGAATTTTTGGAACATTTCAACAAAGGAGTCTTTCACAGGTCAAACGAGACCTAAGACTTAATCTAAAAGAAATTATTAGATTGAATCTATTTGCATTAAAAAAAATTACATTAAAAAAACCGATCAAAAAAGGGCGAGCGAAGTAAGTGATCGAAAAACTTTGCTCTTTGTTCGTCCTATCTATAAGAGGAGAGCATATGAAAAATGTAACCCATTCTTTCGTTTTTTTAGCTCACTGGCCATCCGCTGGGAGTTTCGGGCTTAATACCGATATTTTAGCAACAAATCTAATAAATCTAACTGTAGTGGTTGGTGTATTGATTTTTTTTGGAAAGGGAGTGTGTGCGAGTTGTCTATTTCAAGAATAGATTGGATCTATCCGGCTGCACTTTAAAATATTTTTTAGTATTTTTTGGATAAATAAGAAAAAGGTGCACGATCTCGACGAATTACTTCTGAATAAATTCAGAAATCATATGGAAGAACCATAGCATTTCGCGACTCATTGGTAAATCAACTTTGATTCTCTATAGACCAATAATGTGAGACCATTAACACGGTTAAAGCTAAACTGCTTGAAGTCCAGGCAAAAAGGGGTACTCTTTCTACAACTATATTAGTATTAGTACCGAAATGCTTTAAACGGGAAATAGCTAATGTAGAATTTATCTGATATAAAACACTCATATCGATAAAATGGTTTGAACTATTTACTAGAAGGGCACCCTGCCCTTTTTTATCCAATGCCGAATCGACGACCTATGTATAAAATAAAAAAAAGAGAAATTTTTTGGATTTGAAGAAAAAAAAAAGAATTCTATCAATTTTCATTTTCCATTTATTTAGTTAGTTTTTCTTAATGAAATTGAAATTATTAACTAAAGGGCAAATACAAATAAAGAAACAACTTTGCTGACCATGATAGATTTTTATCTAGGCGGAAGAGTCCTCTTAATATTTATCTAGTCTTATATTCTTAATATGGGTTTCGGTATATTGAAATATAAACAGAAAAGAGAAGATAGAGGATAGGCTCATTACATAAAAAAAAAGATATGGAAATAGCCATAGCAAAAAAAGAAAAAAAAGGAGCGTGAGAGCCAAATGAATCGAAAGATTCATGTTTGGTTCGGGAAGAGATCATAAAAATTGTAAACTTAATAGCAAGATAATCTACTTTCATTAAAAGATTTATTAGATAATCGAAAACAGAGAATCTTGAGTACTATTCGAAATTCGGAAGAATTGCGTAGAGGGACCATTGAGCAGCTCGAAAAAGCTCGGGTTCGATTACAGAAAGTCGAACTAGAAGCGGATGAGTATCGAATGAATGGATACTCTGAGATAGAACGAGAAAAAGCAAATTTGATTAATGCTACTTCTATTAGTTTGGAACAATTAGAAAAGTCTAAAAATGAAATCCTTTATTTTGAAAAACAAAGGGCGATGAATCAGGTCCGACAACGGGTTTTCCAACAGGCCGTACAAGGAGCTCTAGGAACTCTGAATAGTTGTTTGAATACCGAGTTACATTTCCGTACGATTCGTGCTAATATTGGCATTCTAGGGGCCATAGAATCAAAGAAATAATTAAATTAATTAGACCTTGAACTTCTACTTTCGTTTAGAATTTAGGCATTATTTTTCCCCTTGCTTCCGAAAAAAAGAGTCAAGAAACACTAATGGCAACCCTTCGAGTCGACGAAATTCATAAAATTCTCCGCGAACGTATTGAACAATATAATAGGAAAGTAGGGATTGAGAATATCGGTCGCGTAATTCAAGTGGGGGATGGGATTGCTCGTATTATAGGTCTTGGTGGAATAATGTCAGGTGAATTAGTCGAATTTGCAGAAGGGACTAGGGGTATTGCTCTGAATTTGGAATCCAAAAATGTTGGGATTGTATTAATGGGCGATGGGTTGATGATACAAGAGGGAAGTTTTGTAAAAGCAACAGGAAGAATTGCTCAGATACCCGTGAGCGAGGCTTACTTGGGTCGTGTTATAAATGCTCTGGCTAAACCTATTGATGGGAGAGGCGAAATTGTAGCTTCGGAATCTCGCTTAATTGAATCTCCTGCTCCGGGTATAATTTCCAGGCGTTCCGTATATGAACCCCTTCAAACAGGGCTTATTGCTATCGATTCGATGATCCCCATAGGGCGCGGTCAGCGAGAGTTAATTATTGGGGACAGACAGACTGGCAAAACAGCAGTAGCCACAGATACAATTCTCAATCAAAAAGGGCAAGATGTAATATGTGTTTATGTAGCTATCGGTCAAAGAGCATCCTCCGTGGCTCAAGTAGTAACTACTTTCCATGAAGAGGGGGCCATGGAATACACTATTGTAGTAGCTGAAATGGCGGATTCACCTGCTACATTACAATACCTCGCCCCTTATACGGGAGCAGCCCTGGCTGAGTATTTTAT